AGTAATTAATTGTGACACGTTCACTAAAAAAAAATCCTTTTGTAGCAAATCATTTATTAAGAAAAATAAATAAACTTAACACAAAAGCAGAAAAGGAAATAATAATAACTTGGTCTCGAGCGTCTACCATTATACCTACAATGATCGGGCATACTATTGCTATCCATAATGGAAAGGAGCATTTGCCTATTTATATAACAGATCGTATGGTAGGACATAAATTGGGAGAATTTTCACCGACTCTAAATTTCCGGGGGCATGCGAAAAGTGATAATAGATCTCGGCGTTAAGTTAATAATTTATTAATTCTAATTAATAAATAATAAAAATAATATAAAAATAATAAAAGTGAATATAGATGCTTATCGTTTATTAATGAGAGGTGAACCTTATAATTATGGAGAAAAAGAACAGAAAGCCGAACCAATATACAGAAGTAGCCGCTTCAGGCCAACATATATGTATTTCTGCTCACAAAGCGAGAAGAGTAATTGATCAAATTCGTGGGCGTTCCTATGAAGAAACACTTATGATACTAGAACTCATGCCTTATCGAGCATGTTATGACATTTTAAAATTGGTTTATTCTGCAGCAGCAAACGCTAATCACAATAAAGGTTTGAATGAAACAAGTTTAATCATTAGTAAAGCTGAAGTCAACGAGGGCACGACTGTGAAAAAATTAAAACCCCGGGCTCGAGGGCGGGGTTATCCGATAAGAAGATCCACCTGTCATATAACTATTGTGTTGAAAGATATATCTGTAGATGAACAACTAGAAAAAGATAAAAGGACAAAAGAGCGGAGGAATATTTAAAGAAAGAATATTCTATATTAGAAAAACTACAAATACGCTATATTATGTTATGCTTAAAAAAACCCGAACGGATAAAAAAAAAAAAAAAACACACCGATATGACGTTTCACGATATATATAGTAGTGGGGGACTATGGGACAAAAAATAAATCCACTTGGTTTCAGACTTGGTGCAACCCAAAGTCATCATTCTCTTTGGTTTGCACAACCAAAAAATTATTCCGAGGATCTACAAGAAGATCAAAAAATACGAGATTGTATCAAAAATTATGTACAAAAAAATCTGAAAATATCCTCTAATGTCGAGGGAATTGCACGTATAGAGATTCAAAAAAGAATCGATTTGATTCAAGTCATAATCTATATGGGATTCCCCAAGTTATTAATAGAAGACAGGACTCGCAAAATCGAAGAATTACAGTTCAATGTACAAAAAGAACTCAATTGTGTAAACCGAAAACTCAACATTGCTATTACAAGAATTGTAAACCCTTATGGGCACCCCAATATTCTTGCGGAATTTATAGCCGGACAATTAAAAAATAGAGTTTCATTTCGCAAAGCAATGAAAAAGGCTATTGAATTAACTGAGCAGGCAGGTACAAAAGGAATTCAAGTACAAATTGCAGGGCGTATCGACGGAAAAGAAATTGCACGTGTCGAATGGATCAGAGAAGGTAGGGTTCCTCTACAAACCATTCGAGCCAAAATAGATTATTGTTCCTACGCAGTTCGAACTATCTATGGGGTATTAGGTATCAAAATTTGGATATTTGTAGACGAAGAATAATAAGCATTTACTTGACTTGTATTTAGTTCTATTTCTATTTAGTGATAAAAAAAATGAACAATTCTATAAGGTTGAATAAAAATTCGATTAATCATTTGATATAATTGCTATGCTTAGTGTGTGACTCGTTGGTTTTTTTAAGATTAGGATTCAAAAAAAATGGAAAAACCCGTAATACGAACTAATAACTATAGAACTAATAACCAACTCATCGCTTCGCATTATCTGGATATAAAGAAAGAGCCAGTCAAAATATGATATAGATATATAAGTCATATCTTTGTAGCAACTGAAATCTTTTTGCATAAACAAAAAAGAAAAACCAATCTGATTATGAGTTGTAAAGCAAGAAAAGTATACAGATAAATGGAAAGGTGAGAGAAAGATAGAACAAGAATATCAACGATATATGATTCCAATATGTACGGTCTATGAGTCATCTCATAAAAAGGAATGTAATAAAGCATCAATACTGATTGATCCCTAATTAGACATTAGACAAATACGTGGATAGAACCACAAATCAAGAGCCCCGAGCCAATAAAGACTGAGAAGGTTGACTCAAAAACAAGTTTGATTAGGGGCTCCATTGTAGAATTCAGACCTAATCATTATTCGAGAGGTGGTGGGAACGACAGAACCTGTGAATGCATAAGATTCTATTGAAAACGAATCCTAATGATTCAGTGGGTAGGATGGCGGAACGAACCAGAATCGTTTTTTTTGAAAGGTCATGTCATAGACTAATCTTACAACTGAATGTTGAAAGAGTAAATATTCGCCCGCGAATTTTTTTTTTAGAAATTTGAGTAAATTCGATATGATAATAAAAAGCAAAATAAAGATTCATTATAACATTCATTATACCTAAATGACATTATCTATAAATAGAATATGCGGTTAATTATATATCAAAAGAAAAAAATTATTAAATGAAATTTCAAAGAATCCCCCGATTCAGTATATTATTCACCATGTATTTTATTTTTAATCGTTTAATTCGCGAGGAGCTGGATGAGAAGAAATTCTCATGTCCGGTTCTGTAGTAGAGATGGGTGGAATTGATAAACAACCATCAACTATAACCCCAAAAGAACCAGATTCCGTAAACAACATAGAGGAAGAATGAAAGGAATGTCTTATCGAGGTAATCGTATTTGCTTTGGTAGATATGCTCTTCAAGCACTTGAACCCGCTTGGATCACGTCTAGACAAATAGAAGCGGGGCGGCGAGCAATGACACGAAATGCACGCCGCGGTGGAAAAATCTGGGTACGTATATTTCCAGACAAACCAGTTACAGTAAGACCTACAGAAACACGTATGGGTTCGGGGAAAGGATCTCCCGAATATTGGGTAGCTGTTGTTAAACCCGGCAGAATACTTTATGAAATGAGCGGAGTGGCAGAAAATATAGCCAGAAGGGCTATTTCAATAGCGGCATCAAAAATGCCTATACGAACTCAATTCATTCTTTCGGTATAGGATAGGAATGTAGAACAAAAGGAAAGAATTTTTTTGATAAAAAACAATTGTAGGTTTCTTGTTTTGTTTTGAACAAACAATATTTCTTTTTTTTTTTCACCCTTTACATTGAAAAAGACAAAACCAATAAAAAAAAGATATGATTCAACCTCAAACCCATTTGAACGTAGCGGATAACAGCGGGGCCCGAGAATTGATGTGTATTCGAATCATAGGAGCTAGTAATCGACGATATGCTCATATTGGTGACGTTATTGTTGCTGTAATCAAAGAAGCAGTACCAAATACACCTCTAGAAAGATCAGAAGTGATCCGAGCTGTAATTGTACGTACTTGTAAAGAACTCAAACGCGACAACGGTATGATAATACGATATGATGACAATGCTGCAGTTGTTATTGATCAAGAAGGAAATCCAAAGGGAACCCGAATTTTTGGCGCGATCCCCCGGGAATTAAGACAGTTAAATTTCACTAAAATAGTTTCATTAGCACCTGAAGTATTATAAGGGAATACCGTGATATAGTTTATAGTATTTGAATGAAATGGATTAATTTAAATTAAATTAGTAGATTGTTTGTATATCACGCATATACCTTTTTAAATTCATAAATATTTATGAATTCAGAAAAAAAGAAATAGAGCATGTTGATTATATCCAAATTCGGGGGCAACAATAATCTTAGTTTATCATGAGTAAAGACACTATTGCTGACATAATAACCTCTATACGAAATGCTGACATGAATGAAAAAAGAACAGTTCGAATACCATCTACTAACATGACTGAAAATATTGTTAAAATCCTTTTACGAGAAGGTTTTATTGAAAACGTGAGAAAACATCAGGAAAGCAATAAATATTTTTTGGTTTTAACCCTACGACATAGGAGAAATAGGAAAGGATCATATAGAACTGTTTTAAATTTAAAACGGATCAGCCGGCCGGGCCTACGAATTTATTCTAACTATCAACGAATTCCGAGAATTTTAGGCGGAATGGGGATTGTAATTCTTTCTACTTCTCGAGGGATAATGACAGACCGAGAGGCTCGAATAGAAGGAATCGGCGGGGAAATTTTGTGTTATATATGGTAATCTTTCTGATAGCCGAATTATATGCGGAACTTTCATATTTGTGAAAAAAAAAGAGTAAAGGGTAGGTTTCTAATATTATGCCTCTTTGATTAGTTGATGCTTCAAAGCCGTTTTACCTGGAATGAAAGAACAAAAACAGATTCGCGAGGGTTTAATTACTGAACTACGTCCCAACGGTATGTATGTTTCGAGTTCGTTTAGATAACGAAAATCTGATTCTGGGTTTTGCTTCGGGAAAGGTTCAACGTAATTTTATACGTATACTACCAGTAAATAGAATAAAAATTGTGGTAAGTTCTTATGATTCAACTAAAGGGCATATAATTTGTATATTCAAAAGTAAAGACTCAAATAATTAGGTGGTTTTTTGATTTCAACATTCTTTCGTAGGGATACAATTCGAAGTTAAAAATTTTAAGAAACTTATTTTCTTCCAATTAAGTAGATTCCGAATTAAGAAAAGGAGTGACAAATATGAAAATAAGGGCCTCCGTTCGTAAAATTTGTGAAAAATGTCGATTGATCCGTAGGCGGGGACGAATTATAGTAATTTGTTCCAACCCGAGACATAAACAAAGACAAGGATAATCTTTTTAAACCAAAAAGGACTCCAAAAATCTAAAGGACCTGATGTACAGATGTACAAAAAATCAGTAAAAAAAATCAGTAAAAAAAACCAGGATCTGTTTTGACATGAAATGGATATATCCATATATCTCTGACTTATATTTATGAGATGATAAAATATGGCAAAACCTATACCAAAAATTGGTTCACGTAGAAATAGACGTATTGGTTCACGTAAGAATGC